AGGAGATCAAATTTGAATTCCCAGCAATGGACACTTTGTAATCCAGTGATTACCGTTCATTCTATTAATTGCAATTAAACTCGGCTCAATCTTCTTTTAAAAAAAAGGATTGAGCCGAATACAAAGATACTTATTGCATAACATAAAAGAAATATATAAGAAATATATTTTTTATATTTTCAAATTTTTTTTTAGATTCTTTTTTCTATTTCTTATTTTTAGTTTAGAATAGAATTCATATTCTAAATAAAAAAGAAATTCCAAATTAGCATGAAAAGTTATTAACAAAACAGAATTCAAATTCGAATTTATTAGAATTTGAATAATAATATCTCATTCTCGAATTTGAATTCTTTGTTTTCTCGATTCTACTCTTTTTTTTTTCAACACTAATATTGACAACAGTGTATCAAACAAATATAATCCGATCGTGAATAAATTGATTGATTTATTCACGTTACAGAGGCTTTTTTTTTTTTCTTTTTCGATTGTATCCACACATCCTACTTTTTGGGGGGAGGGGGTTGCTAACTCAATGGTAGAGTACTCGGCTTTTAAGTGCGACTCCATTTTTTACACATTTTTATGAAGCGATTGTTTTGTCCATACCCTCGGTAGAGTTTGTAAGACCACGACTGATCCAGAAAGGAATGAATGGAAAAAGCAGCATGTCGTATCAATGGCGAATTCGAAAAATATTTCATTCTTATTGGATCCGACCATAATTTTTATTTTAATTCTCGGCTCGGAACAAAAAAAATTCAGTTGGGTTTAATTAATAAAGGGATAGAGCTTGGCAACTCCAATTATAGGGAAACAAAAAGTAACGAGCTTTCATTTTTTCATTCGAATGATTACCCCATCTAATTGTACGTTAAAAATATATTAGTGCTTGATGCGGGAAAAGCTTTTCCCATGAATGGATTTTTAAGTTTTGTTATGAGTCCTAACTATTAGCTATTCTCCATTATGAGGTGGCAATAAATGTGTAGAAGAAAGAGTATATTGATAAAGATATTTTTTTTTTTTTTCCAAAATCAAAAGAGCGATTGGGCGGATAAAATAAAGGATTTCGAACTAGCTTGTTATCCTAGAACAATCAGATGGAAAAAGCGAGTGGAGAGAGTCCGTTTTATTTTCTAGGTATCTATTCATATTCGTTCTAATTCGAATATATATATATAATGAATATATATATAATAATATAATAAATACCCAGTTTTGACTGTATCGCACTATGTATCATTTGATAATCCAATGAATCTCTGATCCTTTGACAAAATCGAATTTTAAAGATGGAGGACTATCAAATATATTTAGAACTAGATAGATCTCGCCAACAGAACTTCCTATACCCACTTATTTTTCGGGAGTATATTTATGGACTCGCCTATGGTCATGATTTAAATAGAAATCGATCCATTTTGGTGGAAAATGTGGATTATGATAAGAAATCTAGTTTACTAATTGTAAAACGTTTAATTACTCGAATGTATCAACAGAATCATTTGATTCTTTTTGCTAACGATTCTAACAAAAAAAACCCATTTTGGGGTTATAACAAGAATTTGTATTCTCAAAAAATATCAGAGGGTTTTGCCGTCGTCGCGGAAATTCCATTTTCCAGACAATTACAATTCCGTTCTTCTTTAGAAGAGTCGGAAATCATAAAATCTTTTAATAATTTGCGATCAATTCATTCCATTTTTTCCTTTTTCGAGGATAAATTTACATATTTTCATTTTGTTTCAGATGTACAAATACCCTATCCTATTCATCTGGAAATCTTGGTTCAAAGTCTTCGATACTGGGTGAAAGATCCCCCCTTCTTTCATTTATTAAGATTGTTTATTTATGAGTATTGTAATTGGAATAGTCTTATTACTAAAAAAAAACTTATTTCTACTTTTTCAAAAAGTAATCCAAGAATTCTCTTGTTCCTATATAATTTTTATGTATGTGAACACGAATCCATCTTCCTTTTTCTACGTAAGAGATCCTCTTATTTACGATTAAACTCTTTTATCGTTATTTTTGAGCGAATCTATTTCTATGCAAAAATCGAACATCTTGTGGAAGTCTTTTCTAAGAATTTTTCGTCTACCTTATTATTCTTCAAGGATCCTTTGATTCATTATGTTAGATATCAAGGAAAAGCCATTCTGGCTTCAAAGAATGCGCCTCTTTTGATGAATAAATGGAAACACTATCTCATCTATTTCTGGCAATGTCATTTTGATGTTTGGTCTCAACCTGGAACGATCCATATAAATCCATTATTATCCGAGAATTCATTTCACTTTTTTTGGGGGGGCTATCTTTCAAATGTGCGGCTCAATTTTTCAGTGGTCCGGAATCAAATGCTAGAAAATTCATTTCTAATCGAAATTCTTATGAAAAGGCTTGATACAATAGTTCCAATTATTCCTTTAATTAGATCTTTGGCTAAAGCGAAATTTTGTAATATATTAGGGCATCCCATTAGTAAGCCTGTTTGGGC